TGATCTCGAGGTAACTCAAAAATACAAGCATTTGTGGGTTCAATGCGAAAATTGTTATGGATTAAATTATAAGAAATTTTTGAAATCAAAAATGAATATTTGTGAACAATGTGGATATCATTTGAAAATGAGCAGTTCGGATAGAATTGAACTTTTGATTGATCCGGGTACTTGGGATCCTATGGATGAAGACATGGTCTCTCTGGATCCCATTGAATTTCATTCGGAGGAGGAGCCTTATAAAGATCGTATTGATTCTTATCAAAGAAAGACAGGATTAACCGAGGCTGTTCAAACAGGCATAGGCCAACTAAACGGCATTCCCGTAGCAATTGGGGTTATGGATTTTCAGTTTATGGGGGGTAGTATGGGATCCGTAGTCGGAGAGAAAATCACCCGTTTGATTGAACACGCTGCGAATCAAATTTTACCTCTTATTATAGTGTGTGCTTCTGGGGGGGCGCGCATGCAGGAAGGAAGTTTGAGCTTGATGCAAATGGCTAAAATATCGTCTGCTTTATATGATTATCAATTAAATAAAAAGTTATTTTATGTATCAATCCTTACATCTCCGACAACTGGTGGAGTAACAGCTAGTTTTGGTATGTTGGGGGATATCATTATTGCCGAACCCAATGCCTACATTGCATTTGCAGGTAAAAGAGTAATTGAACAAACATTGAATAAAACAGTACCCGAAGGTTCACAAGCAGCTGAATACTTATTCCAGAAGGGTTTATTCGACCTAATTGTACCACGTAATCTTTTAAAAAGCGTTCTGAGTGAGTTATTTAAGCTCCACGCCTTTTTTCCTTTGACTCAAAAGGAAAGCAAAATCAAGTAGAGCACTAAGTTCAATTATTTTATTTGTGTTTGTAGCAAAAAAGTAGTTAGTTTAGTCGAATCAAAGTAAATAAGATAATAATGGCGTTTTCTTTGGTGATAGAAGATCTAATTGTAGAAAGAATCAAAACGGAAGTTGAGGATAACTCTTTTTTTGACCTATATTCCTGATTACGAATCAAGAAGCCTTTATCAACAAGAGTGAGTTCTTCCTTTCGTGAAATTAGGAAAATAAAACGAATTTCTTCTTGTCTTAGGTATATAATTTGAAATTTAAATATAGATAATAGAGTTTTGTATCTTTCTCTATCTCCCGAAAAACCATTTTAGCTAAAAATTCATGTTGGATCGGATTCGAACGAATCTTTCGATAATCTGTAAAAAACTCTTTATCTATTTTTCGAAAATTAGAAGACAAGAACAAAAGTAATAAAGTTTATTATCATACATATCTTTCTCATGTAGGAGATGAATAAGTCCATTTATTTAGTTCTACAGTTCTACATTCTTTGCACTTATTATACGTACTCAGTTAGATTTAGATATATAGATACTTAGATCTATACTAAGAATTTCAAATTCTTCAAATTCTATTAATAATAAATATTATCTAATTAGAATTCAAATTCTTAATTTCATTATAATTATTACAAGATATCTTTATTTATATAATAACATAATAACAGATACAAATAGTAAATTGAGGTACCCCTTCTATGACAAATTTGAACCTTCCATCTATTTTTGTGCCGTTAGTAGGCCTAGTCTTTCCGGCAATTGCAATGGCTTCTTTATTTCTTCATGTTCAAAAAAACAAGATTGTTTAGATCCGCTGGGACCCAATCTCATCCATTTTTTTTGAAAACGTGAACTTGTATCATAACATCATAACACGGATATCTATTTATTGAAATATAGTATAACATGTGATTTCCACCGAACATAAAGGAAAAAACTCTTATGCCTGCTGCAGAAACATGATATATGGATATATTAATTCTAGCAATTTTCAAATAGATCAGGATCGCTGGATGGCTGAAATGTAGTCGGTGAATCTATATGTATATCGATATGTATAGTGGGATCGTATTAAATAAAGAGTATGTTATTATTTTAGATTTAACCAATTTGATGAATTACTCCTAAAGGTTGACATCAAACTAGTGCTAGTTCACCTCAAACTAGTGCTAGTTGATGAGAGTTACTTCGGAAACAAAAAAGTAAAGTCAAATTTCTCTGGGGTATTATCTCAATTCCAATAAAATGCAATCGGGTAAAGTATGACTTGGCGATCAGAACATATATGGATAGAACTTATAACGGGGTCTCGAAAAATAAGTAATTTCTGCTGGGCCTTTATCCTTTTTTTAGGTTCATTAGGCTTCTTATTAGTTGGAACTTCCAGTTATCTTGGTAGAAATTTGATATCTTTTTTTACGCCTCAGCAAATCGTTTTTTTTCCACAAGGAATCGTGATGTCTTTCTACGGAATTGCGGGTCTCTTTATTAGCTCTTATTTGTGGTGCACAATTTCCTGGAATGTAGGTAGTGGTTATGATCGATTCGATAGAAAGGAAGGAATAGTCTGTATTTTTCGTTGGGGATTTCCGGGAAAAAATCGTCGCATATTCCTCCGATTCCTTATAAAAGATATTCA